TGCATTTATTCGAGTGATCCATAAACGACGAAAATTTATTTTTTGCCTATCCCTATCCCGATGAGCCGAAACCAAAGCTCTTATTTTTTGTTGAGTAATAGTTCGAGTAAGTCTTGAATGAGCCCCCCGAAAGCTTGATGCAAATAAACGAATTTTTGTTCTACGTCTCCGAGCGATATATCCCCGTCTAATTCTGGTCATTGAATAAATGAAACTTTAACGAATAACTAATAGATTTCCTTTCTTTCAGTTATTCTTTTGCCCCTTTCCTAGTATATTAATAACAAAACGGATTTTTCCAATGTATAAACTAAAAATTCCAATGGCTTTGGCTACTATAACCTTCCCAACCACGATTTTTTATTTTTTCTAGGCATTTCACCTCGAAATACGAAATTGTACTTAAAAAATAGCAATGATAAAGAAATAGTGGATTCCATCGTTTCTATGGTTACTTCTTAAACGGTGAGGTCTTCTCTATACACCGGAGCCTTTACTTCATTTAATCAATGTTATTGCTAACTTGTATAGTTCACATTCTTCGGCTCTACCCATGAATTATCCAGTAATAGGTCTTTCACAACGAGCTCTACCTATACAGTAACGGTATTTAATTATGAAAGTTGGCTGGGTAGCTGACCCTGTTAGTCCGTTCTTGCAAGAGGCGTCTAGGTTAACTAAGATTTCCTCCGCTTAATGGATAACCATTTGCTACCAATGGAGAATTGCTTCTCATCTTGAATTGAGGTGAGTGGTTTTACACCAATAGAAACCATAAATTTCATACACAATAAAAGGGATATGATCCATTTTCTTATTTTTAGATAGTAAATGTAGTTCGTTTTTCCCTTCTATCCTATTTGATCATTGATATTTGAACATTGTCCTCTTTCCTTTGTTCTAGTTCATGATCTGAACGAGTCGCACATACACCCTAGTACATGTTCCTCGACGCTGAGGGCATCCCCGAAGCGCGGGGGATTTTGTGACATTTCTAATTGGCTGTCTTGTATTTCTAATAAGTTGTTTAATCGTTGGCATGTTGAATCATATACATAATGGACTGGTTTAGATCGATCCTAACCGGATGATTATGAATTACAATTAGAATAGTAAATAAAAATCATAGAATATTAAACTCGGCAGGGTGAATTTTAAATCACGACTTGACGTGAAATTGAAATAAAGGCTATTCTCATTCAACCGCTACAAGATCAACAATTCCATAAGCTTGGGCTTCTGTTGCTGACATAAAAACATCTCTTTCCATGTCTTCGGATACAACCCATAAAGGTTTGCCCGTTCTTTGTACATAAACCCTTGTCAGGGTTTCACGTAGTTTCAGCAGTTCTCCCACTTCCAGGATGAATTCTCCCGTTGCTACTTCAGAAAAAGAACCAGCAGGTTGATGGATCATTACCCTGATGATATAAGATAATAAAAAGTTTCTCTATTTCGCACGATGAGGGGAAGATAAAAGAAAGATAAAAGAATAACAAGAAAAAAGATAGAATCGAACAACCGTACGGGCATTATGCATTGCATACGGCTCTACAATAAAATTGACCCTTACCTTCAAAAAAATAGGATCGATTAGACCCCGATCGGTAAATGATCAACTTACCACCCTTCCTTTCGGAGGAATTCAAAAATACTATGATGGCTCCGTTGCTTTATATATTTATTATATTTTTTTGTCTGTGATTTGTCTGTCATTCAGCAATCCCAAAGTTGCTTTTTTGATCAAATAAACTAAAGAAAAAAGAATTTTTTTTTTCGCTCTATACTATAAATATTGTTAAGAGACCTCTGGTGTGAAAAAAAGTTTGTGACGCTGAACTGGACTTCCGATAATAAAATAGGAAATACCTTTTTCTCATATTACTCTCTCGATACATAATCTAATGTTTTGAAAACAGAATTTCTTATATCGAATTCAAAGTGCCATGCTATTATTACTTAATATTCATATTTCATATGGCGAAGGCATAGTCTTCTTTTTTCTTTCAAATAAAAGCCTCATTGGCGCCAAGCGTGAGGGAATGCTAGACGTTTGGTAATTTCTCCTCCTACCAGGATAAAAGATCCCATTGAAGCGGCTGATCCCATGCATATTGTATGTACATCTGGCTGCACAAATTGCATAGTATCATAAAGAGCGACCCCCGGTATTACCCATCCGCCAGGAGAGTTTATAAACAAATACAGATCTTTGGTATCATCCTCGATACTGAGATATATCATAAGACCAATAAGTTGATTTGAGATCTCACTATCAACCTCTTGACCTAAAAAAAGTAATCTTTCTCGATAAAGTCGGTTGATTAGGGTCAAATTGTATCCCCTCGAAACCGTACAGGCGCCTTTTGACGCATACGGTTCAAAAAAAATCAATGTGTAGATTCCAATACTTTTTCTTTTTTCATAGCAAGTTCTTTCTAACTAAAAGGATTTTCTTTGATTTTTCACTAAATATGAGTTTGTCTTCCTTTCCTTATAA